ACCAGTGGAAGTGAAGAACCCATTCTAAATAGTACGGAGAAAAACATTCCTAGTCGGAGTGATAGTGACAGTTATAGTTTCAGAAATGTTGATTATTTATTTGATATCAGGGATATTTGGAGTTTGATCTCTGATGACACTTTTTTAGTTAGGGATAGTAATGGTGACAGTTTTTCTGTATGTTTTGATATTGAAAATCAGATTTTTGAGATTGACAATGATAGTTCTTTTCTGAGTGAACTAGAAAGTTTTTTTTTTAGTTATTTAAATAATGGGTCTAAGAGAAACAATCACAACTATGATCATTACATATATGATAATGATACTCAATCTAGTTGGAATAATCACATTAATAGTTGCATTGATAATTATCTTCGTTTTGAAGTCAGTATTAATAGTTCCATTTCGGGTGGTACCGACAATTACAGTGACAGTTACATTTATAGTTTCATTTGTACTGAAAATGGAACTGGTAGTGAAAGTGGGAGTTCTGGTATAAGAACTAGTAAAAATGGCAGTGATTTCAATATAAGAAGAAGATCTAATGATTTCGGTAGAAAAAAAAAATACAGACATTTATGGATTCAATGCGAAAATTGTTATGGATTAAATTATAAAAAATGTTTTAGGTCAAAAATGAATATTTGTGAACAGTGTGGATATCATTTGAAAATGAGCAGTTCAGATAGAATCGAACTTTCGATTGATCCGGGGACTTGGGATCCTATGGATGAAGATATGGTCTCTATAGACCCCATTGAATTTAATTCAGAGGGGAAACCCTATAGAGATCATATCGATTCTTATCAAAGAAAGACAGGTTTAACTGAAGCTGTTCAAACAGGCATAGGTCAACTAAATGGTATTCCCATAGCAATTGGAGTTATGGATTTTAAGTTCATGGGAGGTAGTATGGGATCTGTAGTAGGCGAGAAAATCACCCGTTTGATCGAGTATGCTACTAATCGATCTCTACCTGTCATTATTGTGTGTGCTTCTGGAGGAGCGCGCATGCAAGAAGGAAGTTTGAGTTTGATGCAAATGGCTAAAATATCTTCCGCTTCATATAATTATCAATCAAATAAAAAATTATTCTATGTATCAATCCTTACATCTCCTACAACCGGTGGAGTAATAGCCAGTTTTGGTATGTTGGGAGATGTCATTGTTGCTGAACCTAATGCCCACATTGCATTTGCGGGCAAAAGAGTAATTGAACAAACATTGAATGAGACAGTACCCGATGGTTCACAAGGGGCTGAGTATTTATTCCATAAAGGCTTATTTGACCCAATTGTACCACGTAATCCTTTAAAAGGTGTTCTGAGTGAGTTATTTCAGCTCCACGGTTTCTTTCCCTTGAATCAAAATTCAAAAAATGAATAAAGTATAGTACTAAATTCAGTTATTTGTAGCGAACAAATATTTAGTTCATCGTAATCAAAAAAAACGAAAAAGGATGGTGTTTTCTTTGATGACATAAGTTCTACTTGTAATAAGAGTTAGAAGTTTCGGGTAATTACTTTTTCGTTTTTCCTCCAGATCTATTTTTTTATCCTACCTCTATTCATGATTAGTAATCACGAACCTTCTATCAACAGGATAAAAAAGTGAATTTCTCCCTCTGAGGAATTAGAATTAGGGAAAATAAAAAAAAATTATCTGGCCTTCTTACGTATTAATATAGACAATAAAAAAAAATATCGAAATCAAAATAAAAAGAAATAAATATAAAATAGAGAATAGAAGTTATTTCTATATCTATCGATAACCCCCATTTTTTACTATGAATCCCCGTTTGTTGGATGGATCGAATTAGTTAGAGTCGCAAACTCCTAATAAAATCTTTTATTTTCATAATAAACTCCTTATTAGATTAGAAAGATAGAAAGAAATAAGGATGGGAAAATAATAATAAAATTTATTAATAAAGTGAATTATCATACATATTTGTGTAGAAAGATGAATAGGTACACTTATCTTATTTAGTTCTACATTCCTTGCACTTATTAATTCTTATTAACTATTTATTAACTACTTATTAATTTCTTATAAATATTAATTTCTAAATATTAATATTTTTTATTTAATAAATTTAAATAATATTTTTATATATAATAAATAATATTATAAATATAATACAGTTTATGATATATACTTAGGATAGATATACTTATCATATCATAAGATATCTTTCTCTTTCTAATAGATAGAAATATTAAATCGAGGCACCCATTCTATGACAGATCTCAACTTACCCTCTATTTTTGTGCCTTTAGTGGGCCTAGTATTTCCGGCAATTGCAATGGCTTCTTTATCTCTTCATGTCCAAAAAAATAAGATTGTCTAGATCCGATGGGACCAAATCTCATCAATTTATTTCAAAACTGGATCATAATACAGATATTTATTTAGTGTAATATGGTACGATATGTGACTCTTTACGAACACAAATGAAAGAACTATTATGCATTTATGCGGATACATGATATCCGCATAAATGCATGTATATGCAGGTATAGCTGGTTAAATTAAAAATGGATCGGCGAATATTTTATTTAAATGGAAAGTCAATGTATCTAACAAATTACTTCTAACGGTTTACATCAGAATAGTGCTAGTTAATGAAAGTTACTTCGGGATCAAGAAAGTAAAATTCATTTGGGTTATTCTCTCAATTCCAATCGAATGCAACTGGATCTAGTGGAGTATGAATTGGCGATCAGAACATATATGGATAGAACTTATAATGGGGTCTCGAAAAACAAGTAATTTTTTCTGGGCCTGTATCCTTTTTTTAGGTTCACTAGGATTCTTAGTGGTTGGAACTTCTAGTTATCTTGGTAGGAATCTGATATCCGTATTTCCATCTCAGCAAATTATTTTTTTTCCACAAGGGATCGTGATGTCTTTCTATGGGATCGCAGGTCTATTCATTAGCTCCTATTTGTGGTGCACAATTTCATGGAATGTAGGTAGTGGTTATGACAGATTCGATAGAAAAGAAGGAATAGTGTGTATTTTTCGTTGGGGATTTCCTGGAATAAATCGTCGCATCTTCCTTCGCTTACTTATGAGAGATATACAATCAATCAGAATGGAGGTTAAAGAGGGTCTTTATCCTCGTCGTGTCCTTTATATGGAAATCAGAGGCCAAGGAGCCATTCCCTTGACTCGTACTGATGAGTATTTTACTCCACGAGAAATTGAACAAAAAGCTGCCGAATTGGCCTATTTCTTGCGCGTACCAATTGAAGTATTTTGAAATGAACTGAAGAAAAAATGGAAAAAAACTTGCTAATTTCCTTTTTAATACAACCGTCGACTCTATCTGATATTTCTCTGAAGTACGAGTTCTATAAAAAGGTATTGAACCCATGGGTCTATTTCCTATTTTTGTGTAATAATTTAGATCTAGGATCTAGAAGGAAAGGAATATAGAAATAGAATAAGGGTCCTTTTAGGATAAAAATGAAAAAAAAAAAGAAAGCCTGGGTCTCCCTCCCATATATTTCATCCATAATATTTTTGCCCTGGTGGGTCTCTCTCTCATTTAATAAATGTCTGGAACCTTGGGTTACTAATTGGTGGAATACCGGGAAATCCGAAACTTTTTTGAATGATATTCAAGAGAAAAACGTTCTAGAAAGATTCATAGAATTGGAAGAACTATTCCTCTTGGATGAAATGATAAAGGAGTACCCGGAAACGCATATACAAAAACTTCGTATAGGAATACACAAGGAAACGATACAATTGGTCAAAACACACAATGAATATCATCTCCATATCATTTTGGATTTCTCGACAAATATAATTTGTTTCGCTATTCTAAGTGGTTATTTTATTCTGGGTAATGAAGAACTTGTCATTCTTAATTCTTGGATTCAGGAATTCCTCTATAACTTAAGTGACACAATAAAAGCTTTTTTGATTCTTTTAGTTACTGATTTATGGATCGGATTTCATTCGACCCATGGTTGGGAACTAATGATTGGTTCGGTCTACAACGATTTTGGATTGGTTCATAACGATCAAATTATATCTAGTCTTGTTTCCACTTTTCCAGTTATTTTAGATACAATTGTGAAATATTGGATCTTTTATTATTTAAATCGTGTATCTCCTTCACTTGTAGTTATTTATCATTCAATGAATGAATGAAGAACTCATTTGATCTCCTGATATCAATCAAATCAGAATCTTTCTTCGTATATAAAGAAAGCATTTTCAATCTTACTTAATTCTTTATACTTCTAGCTCTTCAAGGTATTCGTCCTATATTCCAGTACAATTATCCCAGTACAATGACAGACTCGTGTATAGGGAACTATACTAGCTACCTATCTAATTTATTGTAGAAATTCCGGGATCAATGATTGGACATGCAAAATAGAAATACTTTTTCTTGGGTAAAGGAACAGATGACTCAATCGATTTCTGTATCGATCATGATATATGTAATAACTCGGGCATCTATTTCAAATGCATATCCCATTTTTGCGCAGCAGGGTTATGAAAACCCACGAGAAGCAACTGGACGAATTGTATGTGCCAATTGCCATTTAGCTAATAAGCCCGTGGATATTGAAGTTCCGCAAGCCGTGCTTCCTGATACTGTATTTGAAGCAGTTGTTCGAATCCCTTATGATATGCAACTGAAACAAGTTCTTGCTAATGGTAAAAAGGGGGCTTTGAATGTGGGGGCTGTTCTTATTTTACCCGAGGGATTCGAGTTAGCCCCCACCGATCGTATTTCTCCCGAGGTGAGAGAAAAGATGGGAAATCTGTCTTTTCAGAGTTATCGTCCCAATAAAAGAAATATTCTTGTGATAGGTCCTGTTCCCGGTCAGAAATATAGTGAAATCGCCTTTCCCATTCTTTCCCCCGACCCTGCTACGAGGAAAGACGTTCACTTCTTAAAATATCCCATATATGTAGGTGGGAACAGAGGAAGGGGTCAGATTTATCCTGATGGGAGCAAGAGTAACAATACAGTC